AGAAATGAGGATTCAGAATATCACACATTGATCGATCAAACAGAGATTCAACAACTAAAAGAAAGATCGATTCTTTGGAATCCTTCCTTTCTTCAAACGGAACGAACAGAGATAGAATCAGATCGATTCCCGAAATGCCTTTTTCCGAAAGAAATCGAAGAATTTCTTGGAAATCCTACAAGATCAATTCGTTCTTTTTTCTCTGACAGATGGTCAGAACTTCATCTGGGTTCGAATCCTACTGAGAGGTCCACTAGAGATCAGAAATTTTTGAAGAAAAAACAAGATGTTTCTTTTGTCCCTTCCAGGCGATCGGAAAATAAAGAAATGGTTGATATATTCAAGATAATTACGTATTTACAAAATACCGTCTCAATTCATCCTATTTCATCAGATACGGGATGTGATATGGTTCCGAAGGATGAACCAGATATGGACAGTTCCAATAAGATTTCCTTCTTGAACAAAAATCCATTTTTGGATTTATTTCATCTATTCTATGATCGGAACAAAGGGGGATACACGTTACACCACGATTTTGAATCAGAAGAGAGATTTCAAGAAATGGCGGATCTATTCACTCTATCAATAACCGAGCCGGATCTGGTGTATCATAGGGGATTTGCCTTTTCTATTGATTCCTACGGGTTGGATCAAAAAAAATTCTTGAATGAGGTATTCAACTCCAGAGATGAATCGAAAAAGAAATCTTTATTGGTTCTACCTCCTCTTTTTTATGAGGAGAATGAATCTTTTTATCGAAGGATCAGAAAAAAATCGGTCCGGATCTCCTGCGGGAATGATTTGGAAGATCCAAAACTAAAAACAGCGGTATTTGCTAGCAACAACATCATGGAGGCAGTCAATCAATATAGATTGATCCGAAATCTGATTCAAATCCAATATAGTACCTATGGGTACATAAGAAATGTATCGAATCGATTCTTTTTAATGACTAGATCCGATCGCAACTTCGAATATGGAATTCAAAGGGATCAAATAGGAAATGATACTCTGAATCATATAACTATAATGAAATATACGATCAACCAACATTTATCGAATTTGAAAAAGAGTCAGAAGAAATGGTTTGATCCTCTTATTTCTCGAACCGAGAGATTCATGAATCGGGATCCTGATGCATATAGATACAAATGGTCCAATGGGAGCAAGAATTTCCAGGAACATTTGGAACATTTCGTTTCTGAGCAGAAGAGCCTTTTTCAAGTAGTGTTCGATCGATTACGTATACGTATTAATCAATATTCGATTGATTGGTCCGAGGCTATCGACAAACAAGATTTGTCTAAGTCACCTCGTTTCTTTTTGTCTAAGTTACTTCGTTTCTTTTTGTCCAAGGCACTTCTCTTTTTGTCCAAGTCACTTCCCTTTTTGTCCAAGTCACTTCCCCTTTTCTTTGTGAGTATCGGGAATACCCCCATTCATAGGTCCGAGATCCACATCTATGAATTGAAAGGTCCGAATGATCAACCCTGCAATCAGTTGTTAGAATCAATAGGTGTTCAAATCGTTCATTTGAATAAATTGAAACCCTTCTTATTGGATGATCATGATACTTCCCAAAGACCGAAATTCTTGATCAATGGAGGAACAATATTACCATTTTTGTTCAAAAAGATACCAAAGTGGATGATTGACTCATTCCATACTAGAAATAATCGCGGGAAATCCTTTGATAACACGGATTCCTATTTCTCAATGATATCCCACGATCGAGACAATTGGCTGAATCCCGTGAAACCATTTCATAGAAGTTCATTGATATCTTCTTTTTATAAAGCAAATCGACTTCGATTCTTGAATGATCCACATCACTTCTGGTTCTATTGTAACAAAAGATTCCCCTTTTCTGTGGAAAAGACCCGTACTCATAATGATGATCTTACATATGGACAATTCCTCAATATCTTGTTCATTCGCAACAAAATATTTTCTTTGTGCGTCGGTAAAAAAAAACATATTTTTTTGGAGAGAGAGACTATTTCACCAATCAAGTCACAGGTATCTGACATATTCATACCTAACGATTTTCTACAAAGTGGTGATGAAACGTATAACTTGTACAAATCTTTCCATTTTCGAATTCGATTCGATCCATTCGTTCGTAGAGCTATTTATTCGATCGCAGACATTTCTGCAACACCTCTAAGAGAGGAACAAATAGTCAATTTTGAAAGAACTTATTGTCAGCCTCTTTCAGATATGAATCTATCTGATTCAGAAGGGAAGAACTTGCATCAGTATCTCAGTTTCAATTCAAACATGGGTTTGATTCACACTGAGAAATATTTCCCATCCGGAAAGAGGAAAAAACGGAGTCTTTGTCTAAAGAAATACGTTGAGAAAGGGCAGATGTATGGAACCTTTCAACGAGATAGTGCTCTTTCAAATCTCTCAAAAAAATGGAATCTGTTCCAAACATATATGCCATGGTTCTTTACTTCGACAGGGTGCAAATATCTAAATTTAATCCTTTTAGATATTTTTTCAGACCCATTGCCGATACTAATACTAAGTAGCAGTCAAAAATTTGTATCCATTTTTCATGATATTATATCAAATATATCACGGCGAATTCCTCAGAAGATTCTTCCACAATGGACTCTGATAAGTGAGATTTCGAATAAGTGTTTACAGAATCTTCTTCTGTCCGAAGAAATGATTCCTCGAAATAATGAGTCACCCGTTCCATTGATATGGGCACATCTGAGATCAAGAAATACTCGGGAGTTCTTCTATTTAATCCTTTTCCTTCTTCTTGTTGCTGGATATCTCGTTCGTATCCATCTTCTCTTTGTTTCCCGAGCCTCTAGTGAGTTACAGACAGAGTTAGAAAAGATCAAATCTTTGATGATTCCATCATACATGATTGAGTTGCAAAAACTTCTGGATAGGTATCCTACATCTGAACTGAATTCTTTCTGGTTAAAGAATCTCTTTCTAGTTGCTCTGGAACAATTAGGAGATTTTCTGGAAGAAATACGGGGTTTTGCTTCTGGTGTGCTATTGGGTGGTGGTCCCGCTTATGGGGTCAAATCAATACGTTTTAAGAAGAAATATTTGAATATCAATCTCATCGATCTCATAAGTATCATACCAAATCCCATCAATCGAATCACTTTTTCGAGAAATACGAGACATCTAAGTCGTACAAGTAAAGAGATCTATTCATTGATAAGAAAAAGAAAAAACGTGAACGGTGATTGGATTCATGATAAAATCGAATCCTGGGTCGCGAACAGTGATTTGGTTGATGATGAAGAAAGAGAATTCTTGGTTCAGTTCTCCACCTTAATGACAGAAAAAAGGATTGATCAAATTCTATTGAGTCTGACTCATAGTGATCCTTTATCAAAGAATGACTCTGGTTATCGAATGATTGAACAACCGGGATCAATTTACTTACGATACTTAGTTGACATTCAGAAAAAGGATCTAATGAATTATGAATTCAATAGATCCTGTTTAGCAGAAAGACGGATATTCCTTGCTCATTATCAGACAATCACTTATTCACAAACCTCGTGTGGGGCTAATAGTTTTCATTTTCCATCTCATGGAAAACCCTTTTCGCTCCGCTTAGCCCTATCCCCTTCTAGGGGTATTTTAGTGATAGGTTCTATAGGAACTGGACGCTCCTATTTGGTCAAATACCTAGCGACAAACTCCTATGTTCCTTTCATTACGGTATTTCCGAAAAAGTTGGTGGATAACAAGTCTGAAGGTTATTTTATTGATGATATCGATACTGATGATAGTGATGACGATATCCATATTGATGACGATATCCATATTGATCATATTGATAATATTGATAATAGTGACGATATTGATGATGACCTTGATACGAAGCTGCTAACTATGACGAATGTGCTAACTATGGATATGACGCCGAAAATAATAGACCGATTTGATTTTGATCTCACCCTTCAATTCGAATTAGCAAAAGCAATGTCTCCTTGCATAATATGGATTCCAAACATTCATGATCTGTATGTGAATGAGAAAGATTACTTATCCCTCGGTCTATTAGAGAACTCTCTCTCCAGGGATTGTGAAAGATGTTCCACTAGAAATATTCTTGTTATTGCTTCGACTCATATTCCCCAAAAAGTGGATCCCGCTCTAATAGCTCCGAATAAATTAAATACATGCATTAAGATACGAAGGCTTCTTATTCCACAACAACAAAAGTACTTTTTCATTCTTTCATATACTAGGGGATTTCACTTGGAAAAGAAAGTGTTCCATACTAACGGATTGGGGTCCATAACCATGGGTTCCAATGCACGAGATCTTGGAGCACTTATCAATGAGGCCCTATCAATTAGTATTACACAGAAGAAATCAATTATAGAAACTAATACAATTAGATTGGCTCTTCATAGACAAACTTGGGATTATCGAGCCCAAGTAAGATCGATTCAGGATCATGGGATCCTTTTCTATCAGATAGGAAGGGCTGTTGCACAAAATGTACTTCTAAGTAATTGCTCCATAGATCCTATATCTATCTATATGAAGAAGAGATCAGAAGGAGATTCTTATTTGTACAAATGGTACTTCGAACTTGGAATGAGCATGAAGAAATTAACGATACTTCTTTATCTTTTGAGTTGTTCTGCCGGATCGGTCGCTCAAGATCTTTGGTCTTCGCCCGGATCCGGTGAAAAAAATTGGATCACTTCTTATGGATTTGTTGAGAATGATTCTGATCTAGTTCACGGCCTATTAGAAGTAGAAGGTGCTCTGGCGGGATCCTCATTTCTTCGGTCCGAACCAAGGAATCCGTTAGATATGCAAAATGGATCTTTCGTTGATCAGAGATTTTTCTATGAAAAATACGAATTGGAGTTGGAAGAAGAGGAAGAGGCCCTCGACCCGCAACAGATAGAGGAGGATTTATTCAATCACATAGTTTGGGCTCCTAGAATATGGCGCCCTTGGGGCAATCTATTTGATTGTATCGAAGGGCCCAC